TTTATTTATTTTAATTATCATAATTCTTTTTCGTATAAATGAAAAAGGGGTCCATGCAATGATGCTTTTTGGAAATTCATTTATTTGGTCATTCAAAACATCTATTTCTCGATAGTCTTCTTTAATTGACCCTTCCTAAAAGAAAGAAGGAATCACTTGATTTATTGAATCACACAATAGAATCGATATTTTTCTAGATCAAATATCGTGCAAGAAGTTCCATTTGTTCAATCAATTTTCCTCTATCTTTTTTTTTTCAGTTTGTCCACTACTATAGTAAGTAAAGTATATTATTAAAGTAAGTAAAGTATATTATTAAAGTAAGTAAAGTATATTATTAAAGTAGTATATTATAAAATAAGGTATATTATAATTATATGCGTAATAATAATATAATAAAATAATCAATCTAAATCTAAAAAAAAAAAAACAAAAATGAAATCTCGAAAAAAATGAAATTCCGACTAAGTCTTTGACGAAGGGAATCCAGACTCATTACTATTTCGGCACACGACAAGCAAGTATGTGTACAATTCTTTGTCGTGTGTCGAAGACCGGGAAGGCAACGAACCCCCCCTAGAATCGTTTGTTCCCCTCATTTATCGTCTCTTTTCGTTATATTCCCCGCTTAGTCTAGTCTAGTCTAGTATCTAGTCGAATTTTATTCTAGAATCGAATAGAAAACTTTTGATACACTCTATGAAATTGAGGTATCATATGATATTTGATAATAGTGACATCATCCCAATTTCGATCGAAAAAAAAGTAAAAAAAAGTCAAATAGTCCTCTTTGCAATAGATATATTCTAACTAAGAATGTAGTACAAGTAATTCCAGACTTCTCGTAGATGTAGAAAAATAGTATAAACAAAACAAGAGCTTTCTTATAATTTTTTTATTTCTTGATCATCCAAAACTGTCAAAGAATTATCAACAAAAATTGTGTTCTTGTTACGAACTTGATGTTGATAAATCCACGAATCTAGAAATTCATTTCGGACAATTGAACCTTCTCGAACTGTTTCTTTTTAAGAACTAAAAAGATTTGTGCCAAAATAACAGATGCAAAGAAGAACAAAAGACCTTGTACGCGCAATGGGTCTTGAAGTACTATTTCTGCATCTCCTTGACCAAATCCACCCACATTAGGATTACTTGTTAATGGTTGATCAAGTTTGATAGATTCACCCTCTGAAACAAGAAGTTCTGGTCCTGGAGGGATAACATCAACCACTTCACGTCCATCCGAGGCACCCACTATGGTTATTTCGTATCCACCCTTTTCTTTTCGAAAAATTTTCTTTACTATACCGGCTGCTGTAGCATTATAAACTGTATTATTACTCTTGCTTCCGTCAGGATAAATCTGGCCCCTCCCCCTGTTACCACCTACATATATCGGATATTTTAAGAAGTGAACATCTTTCTTAGTAGTAGGGTCCGGGGAAAGAATCGGAAAGGTGATTTCACTATATTTTTGCCCAGGAACAGGACCTATCACAATAATATTTTTTTTATTGGGGCGATAGCTCTGAAAAGAAAGATTGCCTATCTTTTCTTTCATCTCGGGAGAAATACGATCGGGCGGGGCTAATTCAAATCCCTCAGGTAAAATAAGAACAGCCCCCACATTCAAACCCCCCTTTTTGCCGTTAGCAAGAACCTGTTTTAGTTGCGTATCATAAGGAATTCGAACAACGGCTTCAAATACAGTATCAGGAAGAACCGCTTGTGGAACCTCAATATCCACGGGCTTATTAGCTAAATGGCAATTGGCGCATACAATACGCCCAGTTGCTTCTCGTGGATTTTCATAACCTTGCTGCGCAAAAATGGGATACGCATTTGAAATGGATGACCGAGTTATTATATATATCATGACCGATATGGAAATGGATCGAGTAATCTGTTCTTTTATCCAAGAAAAAGTATTTCTAGTTTGCATGGTCCAATCAATCGTTGATCCCGAAAATTTCTACAATAAATTGGGTAGGTTGCTAGTATAGTTCCCTATCCACGATTCTGCTATTTACCTTACTGAACTGAATTTACTGAAATAATATTACTGGAATGTGGGATAAACTCCCCGCCTTGGGTGGGTAGAAATAGAAGGAGTAAGTACGATTTTGAATGCTTTGATTATGTACGAAGTAAGAAACATTATAATTCTAAATTCTAATTGGATTAATATCCGTATATCGTTTTTCTTTTCAATCATTCATTGAATGATAAATCACTACAAGCGATGGGGATACACGATTTAAATAACGGAAAATGCCATATTTTAAAATTGTATCTAGAATGACTGGAAAAGTGGAAACAAGACCAGATATAATTTGATCGTTATGCGCAAATCCAAAATCTTTGTAGATAGAGCCAATCATTAGTTCCCAACCGTGGGGTGAATGAAATCCGATACATAAATCGGTTAATAAAAGAATAGAAAAAGCTTTTATTGTGTCGCTTAAGTTATATAGGAATTCCTGAACCCAAGAGTTAAGAAGAATAAGTTCTTTATTTCCCAGAATAGAATACCCACTTAGAATAAGGAAACAGATTATATTTGTCGAGAAGTGCAAAATCATATGGATACAATCCTCATTGTGCATCTTGATCAATTGAATCATTTCATTGTGGATTCCTATACGAAGCTTTTGTAGATATGTTTCCGGGTATTCCTTTATCATTTCGTCCAACAAAAGGAGCTCCTCTAATTCGATGAATTTTTCTAGAAGACCCCTTTCTTGAATATCATTCAAAAAAGTTTCAGATTGATTAATATTCCACCAATTAGTAACCCAAGATTCCAGACTTTTTTGAAATGATAGAGAGATCCACCAGGGTAAAAATACTATAGATACAAGATATAGAAAGGGAATAAATGCTCTCTTTTTTTCCATTTTTTTTCATCTATAAATTGTTAACGAACCCGTCGCGCTCGTCGACTCTATGCGACCTAGTATTTCTATGAAACATGAGTTCTATTATTCTATTACAAAGTATCGAATCCATGAGTCTATTTTCTGTTTTTTTTGTTCTAATTTGTTAATTAGTCCTTGAATCTTGAAAAAACACAAAATTTAGGATAAAGAATCCACTCTGAATTCGAATGAATAAAAAAAAAATCGTGTTTCCAGATATTGCAATTGGTCCATCCAATTCGAAGCAATTCCTTCCTTTTAATGAATACGTGGGACATCCACTTCAATTAATGAATATTATTTTGATTTCAAGACGAGAGAACTTACTTGACTACCAAAATATCAATAATATCAATCAAATCTTTGGAAAAATTTCACAAGTTACCCCTAGCACAAAATAACGAATTGAGGGTCTGAATGTGATGATCAAAAATGGGTAGCAAAACAAAACAAAATTCGAATAATAAAATTCTCGTTATAATTATAAGAAAGCCAATTGTTTGATCATTAAAGAGAACAAAAGAAAGAATAAAAATAAAACGAAAGATTGCTAAATAATATAAGAAAAATACAGGATTTTTTTGTATTGTATCTAACCTATCAATTCTAACTACTGGGCCTAAAGAAAGTTATTTATTTCGATTTGATATATGGAATGAGTCCATTATTATTTCTATTTTTTACTTTTTTTTTATTACTGTTACTGAATTGAATTGAGAATTGAGTTGAGTCGATTTCCATACGAATAAAAAACCCCTTTTTGCAGACAAATTTGTAAACAAAAAAAAATTCTCCTTTTGGTTTTTATGTATACCCGTATACGTCTGTTTTGACCCGAATGGGTGTTCTGATTTAATTTCCGTTATTTACCTTACTTAAGGTACGCCATATAAAAAAGGATTGTAGATTTTTTATTTTATTCCGAGCTGAGAAAGAAAGCATTCATTTCAAAATACTTCATTCAATTGGTACACGCAGGAAATAGGCCAATTCAGCAGCTTTTTGTTCAATTTCTCGTGGAGTAAAATTCTCATCAGTACGGGTCAAGGGAATGGCCCCCTGACCTCTGATTTCCAGATAAAGGACACGACGAGTATAAATACCCTCTTTAAGTTCTATTCTAATGGACTGAATATCTTTTATAAGAAATCGGAGGAAGATGCGACGATTTTTTCCAGGAAATCCCCAACGAAAAATACATACTATTCCTTCTTTTCTATCGAATCGATCATAACCACTACCTACATTCCAAGAAATTGTACACCACAAATAGGAGCTAATAAAGAGGCCTGCGACCCCATAGAAAGACATCACGATCCCTTGTGGAAAAAAAATAACTTGCTGGGGGGGGAATAAAGATATCAAATTCCTACCAAGATAGCTGGAAATTCCAACTAATAAGAATCCTAATGAACCTAAAAAAAGGATAAATGCCCAGCAGAAATTACTTATTTTTCTAGATCCCGTTATAAGCTCTATCCATATACGTTCTGATCGCCAATTCATAGTAGATCGGGTTGCATTTTATTTGAATTGAAAGAATATCCCAAATGAATTTGACTTTCCTTATTCTTTTTATTTCCGATGTAACTCTCATCAACTAGTACCATTCTGATGTGAATCTTTACTTTTAACTAGTTAGATCAAAAATAATAAATCTACCCCTAATGTCATGTTTCCGCATGCACATGCATAAGGGCTCCTTCGTTTATGTTCGGAAGAAATCACGTGGTAGACCATTCTGCTAAATAGATATCTGTTTTATGATTCAAGTCTAAGTCTTGAAAAATTAGATTTGGCCCACAGGATCTAAACAATCTTGTTTTTTTGAACATGAAGGAATAAAGAAGCCATTGCAATTGCCGGAAATACTAGGCCTACTAGGGGCACAAAAATAGAGGGAAAGTTGATAGTTGTCATAGAATGGGTACCTCGATTTACTATATTGTACCTGTTTGTTATATTTTTTTTTTGTTATTATGTTATTATATTAATAAATTAATTCGAATTCGAATTCTATATCTATAGAAGTAGAAGTAAGTAGAGTATATATAATAAGTGCAAGGAATGTAGAACTAAAAAAATAACCTTTCCACATATAATATATGATAATCGACTTTATTATTCTTCATTTATTATTCTTCATTTTTTCTTCTTTCTTTTGCTTCTACTAATTCAATAAAAAAAAATATAGAGGGATTTTAAATAAGGAAAAAGGGGATTCCCGGAAAATCCCGAAAGAGGAAAAAAGTGATTTATGAATTATATACATATGTCAAAATGGAAAAAGGGAACATGAAATTTTTTTTATTTGACAAATTTCGCAGAAGGAAAAAAAAGGTAAGAAGTCCTTCTTTTTTTTCCTTCTTATTGATAGGGGTTTCCTGATTAGTAATCGGAAATATAATGAATATATATTCTATATTCATTATATTTTTTTATTTTTTATATTCTACAAATAGGGCGTCGCCAGCTAAAAACTTCCATCCTTCTAGTTTTTACTTTGATTCCGATAAACCAAATACTTTGATTGAATTGACACAAATAATTGACCCTAATGCTTGGCTTGGGTTTTATTCAAAGGAAAAAAACCGTGCAGCTCAAGTAACTCACTTAGAGCGCTCTTTAAAAGATTACGTGGTAAGACTGGATCGAATAAACCCTTTTCGAATAAATTTTCGGTTGTTTGTGCACCTTCGGGTACTTCCTCCTTCAAAACTTCCTCAATTACTCTTTTACCCGCAAACGCAATTTCGGCGTCTGGTTCGGCAATAATAATATCCCCCAACATACCAAAACTGGCTGTCACACCACCACTAGTGGGCGATGCAAGAATTGATATATATAACAATTTTTTTTCGACCGATTTATAGTGATAGTCGTACAAGGCAGAAGATATTTTAGCCATTTGCATTAAGCTCACGATGCCTTCTTGCATCCGTGCCCCTCCAGAAGCACATACTATAATAAGGGGTAGTGAATTTTTGGTAGCATATTCAATCAACCGGGTGATTTTTTCACCTACTACGGCTCCCATAGAACCCCCTATAAACCCAAAATCCATAACACCAATTGCTAAAGGAATACCGTTTAGTTCACCTATACCTGTTTGAATAGCTTCAGGTAACCCGGTCTCGTCTTGGTAAGAATCATAATAATCTATATAATTTATATCCTCTTCTTCATCATCTTCGGGCTCAAAATGAATAAATTCTGCGAACTCTTCTTCATCAAATTCGAATTCAAAATCATTAGATTCCTTGGACTCTTCTTCCTTGGACTCTTCTTCCTTGGACTCTTCTTCCTTGGACTCTTCTTCCTTGGACTCTTCTTCCTTGGACTCTTCTTCCTTGGACTCTTCCTCCTTGGACTCTTCTTCCTTGGACTCTTCTTCCTTGGACTCTTCTTCCTTGGACTCTTCTTCCTTGGACTCTTCTTCCTTGGACTCTTCTTCCTTTTTCGAACCATCTCTCCGCTCGAATTCAGATTCGGATTCTAAATCATTAGATTCTGCGGACTCTTCTTCCTTGGACTCTTCTTCCTTGGACTCTTCTTCCTTGGACTCTTCTTTCTTTTTCGAACCATATCTCCCCTCGAAGTCAAATTCGACTTCAGCATAACGAACTTTTCTATTAAAAGTCTCTATAAACTCGTCCCAATCGAATTCAAAATCGAATTCAAATTCGGATTCTAAATCATTAGATTCTGCGGACTCTTCTTCCTTGGACTCTTCTTCCTTGGACTCTTCTTCCTTTTTCGAACCATCTCTCCGCTCGAATTCAGATTCGGATTCTAAATCATTAGATTCTGCGGACTCTTCTTCCTTGGACTCTTCTTCCTTTTTCGAACCTTCCTTATCTTTTTCCGAAATTTCTTCTAACCCGGTCTCTTTGGGGGATAAATCCATATGGTCCCGATAATATTTCCCTTCCAATCCAGAAGAATCACTAGAAGCTGCGGACTCTTCTCCTCTTTTCGAGCCTTCCTTTTCTTTTTCGGAAATATCTTTCTTGACAGGATACGTAACATCCTCCGAATCCGTAAAAATATAAGCAAGAGGGTCTTCCTCCTCTTTATATACGTTAATACCATCCATTGGGCGTGCTGAATCTCCAGAAGAATCTTTATCAGGGTCATGACCAGTCGGATTTTGACAGTATCCATCCCCCTCTCCATTTTCATTACCGCCTCTTCGACCCAATAAATCTCCAGAAGAATCCTTATCCGGATCCAGAGCAGTTCGAGTTCGACAATCCTCATCCCAATCAATATGATCTTTTGAATCCTTCGGAAAATAAATCTGATCTCTGGAAGAATCTGCAGAAGAATCTCTATCAGGATCAAGGTCAGTTGGATTTTGAAAATCATCATCCGGATCCATATGATCTCTAGAATCCGGATCAATATGATCAATATGATCTCTAGAATCCTTCGCAAAATAAATATGATGAATAAGATCTTTTGAGTCTCTTCGGCCCAATAAATCTCCAGAAGAATCTCTATCAGGATCAAGGTCAGTTGGATTATGAAAATCATCATCCGGATCCATATGATCTCTAGAGTCCGGATCAATATGATCAATATGATCTCTAGAATCCTTCGCAAAATCAATATGATCTTTTGAATCCTTTGAAAAATCAATCTGATCTCTGTAGAAATATTTTTTATGATTTTCAGCAATACCTTTTTTATGATTTTCGGCAATACCCTCAAAGGATTTGTGCATACCAAGTTTATAACGGCAAAAAGTTTTCGAAAGCTTGGAAAGAATCCTAAACCTCTCCCTTTCGCCAATTTCGTCAAGAATAAAGAAAAGATCAAGCTCATTTTTGTAAGATTCCTCCCAAAATTTGTAAATCCCAGAAACACTTTTTGGAATTTTCCTAAAAAAAGCAAGGTCAAGATAATCATAACTAATTTGTTTTTCACAAGAATCAGATAAAAGCGAAAATCCAATCCCCAGGCTGCCAGCTTCTTGACAAAATTTGAGGCAATCCATCTCGTGTTTGGGAAAAGATTCAAAAAATTCGGACAGATCAATCCCAAATTTGGAACAAAATTGTTCCAATCTGGGAAGATCCACCCGATTTTCGAAAAAAAGCTTATAAAATAAGGGAGAAATACTACAAATATTTTCGCAGGACTTATGAAAATAGTAAATCTCAATCGCATTATTGCCCAAAAGTTTCTCATCAAATTCTGTCTCAAAAGCTTCGGAACACAATTCATCGTCTTTGAAATATGGTTCATAATCTTTGGAAAAAAATTTCCGAAAAGCATCTTCATCTGATTTATAATATTTAGAAAGTATCCAACAAATTTCGAAATGGAAAAGCCCACCTTTTTTGGCGCATTCCTCGAAAAAACCAGAATCCCTTGTATCATATTTCGCACACCCGAAATAAATTTGGAAAGGGCTAATCTCCCCTTCGTGGAGTTCCTCGAAACAATCAGGTCTATCAATCCCGCATTTGAAACAATACTTATCATTTTCGCGATCCTCCTCCTTGTCGGTATTATTTAGTATTTCAATGAATACAGAATTCTTACTATAATAACCCATAAATTCTTTTAAGAATTCTTTGTAGTTAATTTTTTCATAAAAAACTTCTTTATCAAATTCAATTGGATCCCTCGAAACCATGTCTTCATCCATGGGAATCCAAGTGCCTTCATCAATCAGAAGCTCTAGCCTATCCCAACTATTCATTCTTAAATGAATTCCGCATTTTTCGCAGATTCTCGCTGCATTAAAGCATTTTTTGTAGTGCAAATTATAACAATTTTCGCAGGGAACCCACAAATGCGCAAATTTTCGCATGCCGTCCGTTTCCGTTATATTCTCTGTTCCATCAGTTTTCTGATTTACGTCCCGTTCCAGATCCCGCTTCTCCATATTATTTACCTCCTCTCCCGGGTTTTTAGTTAATATAATGTTATCAATTCCCCTATTTTCGGGGATCCATCCAAGACTTTCTGTATCACTTATCCTGGTATCCTCCGCGCTAAAATTCTTTTCATCAAGAGAACCCGAATTTTCTGTTGCGTTAGTGAGCGATTTATACGTGTGTCCTAAGTTCCTTTTTAATTCCAAGAAGGGTAACCGCCCTTTTTTTACAAAAGGTTGGTTTATCAAATTGAAAATAAGAGTCATAGTTATTAGAACCCCCTAATATCTGTACTTTTATAAAAAATAGAAAGAAGATAAGAGATTTTGTTTATATTTCTAAAGATTAGAAAATGAAATATTAAAGCAATTTATTGAAAAGTAAATTGAGGGATATCCGTGTTATCTATGATATTTGTAAGAGTTGAATGCATAATTTAAAAATTTCCGATCAGATCATATGAGATGAGACCCACGCGAACCGTTGTTGTATTTATTATCACGCATCCCATTTTATGACATTATAATTCATAGTAATCAATCAATGTAAAGATAAATAAAACTTTTATAAAATTATATAACAAAAAATTACCTTTGTCAAGTAGTCGGTAATTTTTTCCATCTATTTGTTTGTATATTTATATAACAAAAAATTACCTTTGTCAAGTAGTCGGTAATTTTTTCCATCTATTTGTTTGTATATTTATATAACAAAAAATTACCTTTGTCAAGTAGTCGGTAATTTTTTCCATCTATTTGTTTGTATATTTATATAACAAAAAATTACCTTTGTCAAGTAGTCGGTAATTTTTTCCATGGTTAATTTTACCCTTAGGGCTATACGGACTCGAACCGATGACCTTTTCGGTAAAACGGATCAATCAAACGGATTTTTATAAAAATGATTTAGTTTCAAGGACCCAACATGCATTTTTTTTTTGCATTGGGCTCTTTCATTAACTAATGTAAATATCAGCCAGTCCGCCATCTTTTTTCTATCAAGAAAAAATATGGTTCCATGTACTCTACTTCATTATTTACTTGACCTTTGGTTCATAAGCACTACCAAAGTGTTTCAAAGAAGAGTTTTATCTTGACGTAGGTGCGCCTTTGGCATCGATTATTTAAAATCTTAAATAGAGCCTCCGTCGTTCGGCTTAAAAAATCCAATATGAAAATTTGTACGCCTTAA